TTTTTTTTATTAATATAAAATTTATAAATTATGGTTAAAAAAAAAAAAATTAAATAAAAAATTATATAATTTTAAAATATAATTTTTTATTTTATACGAAAAAAATAAAACATAGATTTTTTTTGAATATATATATATATATAAATAAATAATATATTAAATATTTATATTATAAAAATAATAATAATTAATTAATTTTTTAATATATATATATATATAAATAATATATTAAATTTTTGTTTAATTAAAATATAATTTTTATAATATATATCTATTTAAACAGAGCTATAATTGATTTATAATTAAATTAATTTTTATAATAATATTACTAGAAAAAAAATAAGAGAAAATATTAAAAATTTATTAATGTTTATTAAATATATAATATAAAAAAAAAAAAAAAAAAAATCTATGTAAAAAATGATGCGAATAAATAAATTTTTTATGTTTTTAATAATTTATTATAAATTTATTTTACATATAAATTTTAGTATTAAATTTTAATTATTTTAATAATAATTAATTTAATTTAAATAGTAATTAAAATTAAAAATTTAAGAAATTAAGATTTAGTAATATTTAAATTAATAACTAATTTTGTGCCAGCAGTTGCGGTTAAACAAAATTTAAATTGAATTATTTCAGTATAAAATAAATAAGAAAAAATATTAAATTAAATATTAAATTGTTAAGTGAAATTTCAATTTGATTAAAAATTATTATAAAATTATGATTTAATAAATTTTATTATAAACTAGGATTAGATACCCTATTATTAAAAATTTAATTAAAAAATACTAAAATAGTAGATAAAATATTATTGAAACTTAAATAATATGGCGGTATTTTAGTTCATTTAGAGGAATCTGTTTATTAATTGATAATCCACGAATAAATTTACTTAATTTATAATTTTGTATATCATTGTTAAAAAAATATTTTTAAATAAAAATAATATTTAAAAATTTAAAATAAAATTTAATTCAGATCAAGATGCAGATTATAATTAAGTTTAAAATGGATTACAATAAATTTATTTAAACGAAAAAAAAAATTAAAGGTTTGATTGAAGGTGGATTTAAATGTAATTTTAATTAGTTTATTAAAATGATTAAAAATTGGAATATGTACATATTGCCCGTCACTTTCATTTTAAAATTGAAATAAGTCGTAACAAAGTAGAGGTACTGGAAAGTGTTTCTAGAATGATCAAATTAGAGCTTGTTAAGTATTTCATTTACATTGAAAAGAAATTAAAATAATTAATTAATTTGAGGGGGAAAATTAATAAAATAAAAATAATAAAAAAATTTTTAATATTGGGGGATATTAAAGTATTTTTTAAAAAAAAATAAATTATTTTATAATAAATTAGTATTGAAAAAGAAATTTGAAATATTTGAAAATTAATTAGTAAAAAAGTAGGTTTAGTTTGGTGTATCTTGTGTATCAGAGTTTATTAAAAAATATTTTTTTTTAAGAAAAATCTCGAATTTAAAGGAGTTAATTAATTATAAAAGTTAATGTTGAAAAATTATTTTAAATAATTAATTTGAAATGAAATGTTAATCGTTTTTAAATATATCTAGTTATTTTAGAAAAAAATTTAATTTAAAATTTAAAAAATTTTATTTTTAAATAAAATTAAAAATGAAATATTTAAAATTAAATATATAAAGGGATAAGCTTTTATATAAAAATTTATAATAAGTAAAATTTAAAATAAAATTTTTAAAATTTATATTGTTTAAAAATTATAGTTTATTATAAAAAATTTTATTAACGAAAAAAAATTTAATATCAAATTTAATTTTATATAAAATAATAATTTTAAAAGAAAAAAGATTGGTAATAATGATAAAATTAGTATAGTATAATAGAAAAAAATTTAATTATTTTAAATTAAATAAAAGGAATTCGGCAAAAATTTATATTCACTTGTTTAACAAAAACATGTCTTTTAGTTAATAATTAAAAGTCTAATCTGCCCACTGATAATTTATTAAAGGGCTGCAGTATATTGACTGTACAAAGGTAGCATAATCAATAGTCTTTTAATTGAAGACTTGTATGAAAGATTTGATGAAATATAAACTGTCTCTAATTTAAAAATAGAACTTAATTTTTTAGTTAAAAAGCTAAAATAAATTTAAAAGACGAGAAGACCCTATAGAGTTTTATATAAAAATTATTTAAGATTATATATATAATTAAAAATTAAAAATAAAATTTATATTATATTGGGGTGATAGGAAAATTAAAATAACTTTTTTTGTATATTTTTATCACAAATAAGTGATTAAATTGATCCATTTATTATGATTAAAAGAAAAAATTACCTTAGGGATAACAGCGTAATATTTTTTTTTAGTGCATATAAAAAAAAAAGTTTGCGACCTCGATGTTGGATTAAGATAAAATTTAAATGCAAAAGTTTAAAATTTTGATCTGTTCGATCATTAAAATCTTACATGATCTGAGTTCAGACCGGTGTGAGCCAGGTTGGTTTCTATCTTTAAAATAATAAAATATTTTAGTACGAAAGGATCAAATATTTTTAATAATTAAAATTTGATGAATATTAATAATATAGTAGAAATACTATTTTGACAGAAAAATGTGATGATTTTAGAATTCATTAATGTATAATTAAATTATATAAATAGTATATGATAATACGAGATTTATATAATATTTTTATTGGAATTTTAATTTTATTAATTGGGGTTTTAATTGGTGTTGCTTTTTTAACTTTATTAGAACGAAAAATTTTAGGTTATATTCAAATTCGTAAAGGTCCCAATAAAATAGGTATATTAGGTTTATTACAACCATTTTGTGATGCTATTAAATTATTTTCTAAAGAACAAGTATATTTAAATTATTCTAATTATTTTTCTTTTTATTTTTCTCCTATTATGAGATTTATATTATCTTTGTTTATTTGAATAGTAATTCCTTATATTTTTAATATAGTTGTTTTTAATTTAGGTTTATTATTTTTTTTATGTTGTACAAGAATTGGGGTTTATACTTTATTGATTTCTGGTTGATCATCTAATAGAAATTATTCATTATTAGGAGGTTTACGGGCAGTAGCTCAAACAATTTCTTACGAAGTAAGATTATCTTTAATTTTAATATCTAGAATTATTTTAATTATGGATTTTAATATATTAAAATTTGTTGAATATCAATATATAATTTGGTTTATATTAATAATAATACCTTTAAGAATGTGTTTTTTATCTTCTTTAATAGCTGAAACGAATCGAACTCCATTTGATTTTGCTGAGGGGGAGAGAGAATTAGTTTCAGGGTTTAATATTGAGTATAGAAGAGGTGGATTTGCTTTAATTTTTTTGGCTGAGTATTCTAGTATTTTATTTATAAGTTTATTATTTGTAATTCTTTATATGGGGGGTTATGAATTAAGTTTAATATTTTATTTAAAATTAGTATTTATATCTTTTTTTTTTATTTGAGTTCGTGGAACTTTACCCCGTTATCGTTATGATAAGTTAATATATTTATGCTGAAAAAGTTATTTACCTTTATCTTTAAATTATTTATTATTTTTTATAGGTGTAAAAATGATTTTAATATATAAAATAAATTTAGTATAAATTAATAGAATAATTATTCTTTCTTAAGTTTTCAAAACAAATGCTTAATAAACAAGCTCATTAATTAAATTAATTAAAAATTAGGTTATCTCAAAATTTATTTATAATTGGTCTAATAATAAAATAAGAGAAATAAATTAATGTAAGAATTTGGCCTGTAATAATATATGGGGCTTCAACAGATCGTGCCCCAATTCAAGTCAATAAAATAATTGTGGAGATTATAGATCAAAATAAAATTTGATTTATAGGATAAAATTGAATACCTTGAATTTTTTTATTAAAAGTAAATGGTAAAATAATTAAAATTAAAATAGATATTATTAAAGCGATTACTCCTCCTAATTTATTAGGGATAGAACGAAGAATTGCATATGCAAATAAAAAATATCATTCAGGTTGAATATGGATGGGGGTAACTAAAGGATTCGCAGGGATAAAATTATCTGGGTCTCCTAATAAATAAGGATTAATAAGTGAAAGAAATGTTAAAATTGATATTAAAATAATGAATCCAATTAAATCTTTAAAGGTAAAAAATGGATGGAAGGGAATTTTATCTAGGTTACTGTTGATACCTAATGGGTTATTAGAACCTGATTGATGAAGAAATAATAAGTGAATTATAGTTAATATTAAAATAATAAAGGGAAATAAAAAATGAAATGTATAAAATCGAGTTAAAGTTGCATTATCTACTGCGAATCCTCCTCAAATTCAATTAACTAATATTGTTCCTAGATAAGGGATTGCAGATAAAAGATTAGTAATTACTGTAGCTCCTCAAAATGATATTTGTCCCCAAGGAAGAACATATCCTATAAAAGCAGTAGCTATTAATAAAAATAAAATTATTACTCCAATTATTCAAGTAATTTTTAAATTAAATGATTCATAATAAATTCCTCGACCAATATGAAAATAAATACAAATAAAAAAAAAAGATGCTCCATTAGCATGTAAAGTTCGAATTAATCAACCATAATTAACATTTCGACATATATAATTTACTCTAAAAAAAGCTAAGTCAATATTAGCTGTATAATATATAGTTAGAAATAATCCTGTTAAAATTTGAACTATTAAGCATAAAGCTAGTAAGGATCCAAAATTTCATCATGATGAAATGTTGGATGGAGTAGGTAAATCAATTAAAGATCCATTAATGATTTTAATTATTGGGTGAGTTTTTCGAATAGGTTTGAATTTATTTATCATTAGTTATTAAATGATCGTAATGGACCAAAAAAAATATTAGTAATTTTTACAATTGCGATTAGGGTAATAAATAAGTAAATAATTATTATTATTATTAAAAAATAATTTTGTTTATTATATAATTTAGAAAGATTAAAATTGTATTCATTATTAAAGAATAAAATTGAATTAAAAAAATTAATTATTTCATCATTAAATGAAAAATTTATTCAAGTTAAATTATTTTTAAATAAGATTCTAAAAAATATAATAAATAAAATATAGATAAATGAAATTTTAATTTGAAGTTTAATTTTAAATAATTCATTTGAAGCTACGCTAGATACATAAATAAATAAAACTAATAAACCCCCTAAAAAAATTAGAAAGAGAATATAAGAAAATCAATAAGTGTTAATTAATATGCCTGATAATAAACAAATAATAAAAGTTTGAATTAAAATTAATAATCCTATTGCAAAAGGATGATTAATAAAATATAATAAAATTGAAATGGAAATTAATAAAATTGATAATAATATTTTAATAATATCAAAGAATAGTTTATAAAAATAATAATTTTGGAGATTATAGATAAAGAAAATCTTTTTCTTTGAAGTTTTAAAAGAAAAATTCTTATTTTTGATTTACAAGACCAAAGTTTTTTGTTAAACTATAAAAACTTAAATAAATATAAATGTTAAATATAAGATTAATTATTATCATTGTATTTATATTTGGAAATATAATTTTTGTGTCTAAACATAAACATTTATTAATTGTGTTATTAAGATTAGAATTTATAGTATTAAGAATTTTTTTTTTAATGTTATTATATTTAATAATAATTAATTATAATTTATATATGTTAATAGTATTAATAGTTTTTTCTGTTTGTGAGGGGGCATTGGGGTTATCAATTTTAGTATCGATAATTCGAACACATGGAAATGATTATTTTCAGAGTTTTAATTTAATTTAATGATAAAATTTTTAATTATAATAATTTTTATAATTCCTTTATGTTTAAAAAAGAATATATTTTGATTGGTTCAAATATTATTATTATTTATAATAATAATATTTATAAATTCTACTATTAATATTATAAATTTTTGTAATTTAAGTTATATATTAGGGTATGATATAATTTCTTATGGTTTAATTTTATTAAGAATTTGAATTAGAAGATTAATAGTAATAGCGAGAGAAAGATTATATAAAAATAATTTTTATTCAAATTTATTTTTATGTAATATTATTTTTTTAATAATAATATTATACTTAACTTTTAGTATAATAAATTTATTTTTATTTTATTTATTTTTTGAAAGAAGATTAATTCCAACTTTATTATTAATTATTGGTTGAGGTTATCAACCTGAACGAATTCAAGCAGGTATATATTTATTGTTTTATACTTTATTTGCTTCTTTACCTATATTAATGGGAATTTTTTATATTTATAAAAATATAAATTATATAATAATTTATTTTTTAAAATTTTATGACTATAATTTAATAATGTTATATTTATGTTTAATTATAGCTTTTTTAGTAAAAATACCTATATATTTTGTTCATCTATGACTTCCTAAAGCTCATGTAGAAGCTCCAATTTCTGGATCTATAATTTTAGCTGCAATTATATTAAAGTTAGGTGGATATGGGCTTTTACGGGTTATAATTATTTTACAAAAAATTAATTTAAGATTAAGATATATTTGAGTAGTAATTAGTTTAGTGGGGGGATTTTATATTAGATTAAAATGTTTTTGTCAAATTGATATAAAATCTATGATTGCTTACTCTTCAGTTGCACATATAAGAGTTGTAATTGGGGGAATTATAACAATAAATTATTGAGGATATATAGGTTCTTATATTTTAATAATTGGTCATGGTTTATGTTCTTCGGGAATATTTTGTTTATCAAATATAAATTATGAGCGATTAAATAGTCGTAGATTATTTATTAATAAGGGGATAATAAATTTTATACCTTCAATAAGATTATGATGGTTTTTATTGATATCATCAAATATAGCTGCTCCCCCCTCATTAAATTTAATGGGGGAAATTAGTTTAATTAATAGTTTGATAAGTTGGTCTTTATTAAGAATAATTATATTAATATTTATTTCATTTTTTAGAGCTGGGTATAGATTATATTTATATTCATATACTCAACATGGTAAATATAATTTAGGGATTTATAGATTTTTTGTAGGTACTTCTCGAGAATACTTAGTGTTGGTATTACATTGATTACCCTTAAATATTTTGACTATAAAAATTGATTATAGAATAATTTGATTTTACTTAAATAATTTAAATAAAAATATTGATTTGTGGGATCAAAAATATGGTTAATAAGGTATCATTTTAAGTTATTAATAAATTAAATACTTATTTTATTAGATTTTTTTTTTTTTTTTTTATATTATTAAATTTTTTTATGATAATTTATTTTATTTTAAATAACATAGTTATTTTTTTGGAGTGGGAAATTATTTCTTTTAATTCAGTAAATATTGTTTTTTCTATTTTATTAGATTGAATATCTTTATTATTTATAATATTTGTTTTTTTGATTTCTTCATCAGTGATTTTTTATAGAAAAAGTTATATAAATTCTGAATTAAATTTTAACCGATTTATTATTTTAGTAGTACTATTTGTATTTTCTATGGTTTTACTAATTATTAGTCCTAATATAATTAGAATTTTTTTAGGTTGAGATGGGTTAGGGTTAGTTTCTTATTGTTTGGTAATTTATTATCAAAATATTAAATCTTATAATGCTGGGATATTAACGGCTTTATCAAATCGAGTTGGTGATGTTATAATTTTAGTGTTAATTTCTTGAATATTAAACTATGGTAGATGAAATTATATTTTTTATTTAAATTTTATATCAAATGATTTTTCAATAAAAATTATTAGATTATTAGTAATTATTGCGGCTATAACTAAGAGAGCTCAAATTCCTTTTAGTTCTTGGTTACCTGCTGCTATAGCTGCTCCTACTCCAGTTTCTGCTTTAGTTCATTCATCAACTTTAGTGACTGCCGGAGTTTATTTATTAATTCGATTTAATGATGTTTTAATTGAAATATTTTTTTTAAAGTTTTTAATGTTATTTTCTGGATTAACAATAATAATAGCTGGGATTTGTGCAAATTATGAATTTGATTTAAAAAAAATTATTGCTTTATCTACTTTAAGTCAATTAGGTTTAATAATAAGAATTTTAAGAATAGGATTTAAAGATTTAGCTTTTTTTCATTTATTAACTCATGCTATATTTAAAGCTTTATTATTTATATGTGCGGGGGTAATTATTCATATAATAAATAATAATCAAGATATTCGTATTATAGGGGGAATTAGATTTTATATTCCTTTAACTTCTTTATGTATAAATATTTCAAATTTAGCTTTATGTGGTATTCCATTTTTGGCTGGATTTTATTCTAAAGATATAATTTTAGAAATGGTAAGAATGAGTAATTTAAATTTATTAATTTTTTATTTATATTATTTTTCGACAGGTTTGACTATATTTTATACTATTCGACTATTAATATATTTAATAATTAATGATTATAATTTATTAGTAATTTATAATTTATATGATGAGGATTACATTATATTAAAAAGTATATTTATTTTATTATTAATGAGATTAATTTCTGGGAGATTTTTGAGTTGATTAATTTTTTATTACCCTTACATAATTTATTTACCAACTTCTTTAAAAATAATAGTTATTTATGTTAGTATTATAGGAATATTAATAGGATGATTAATTAGAAATATAAACATTTATTCTTTAAGTAAATATTTAATATTTTATAATTTAAGAAGATTTTTAACAATTATATGGTTTTTACCTAGATTATCTACTTATGGATTAAATTATTATTTTTTAAAATTTGGTCAAATTTTAATTAAAAATATTGATATAGGTTGGAGAGAAATTTATAGAGGACAAGGGATATATAAAATTATTAAGTATTATTCCTTAATTAATACTATTTATCAAATAAATAATTTTAAAATTTATTTATTTAGATTTATTTTATGGGTGATAATTTTTATTATTATAATTGTAATTTATTTAAATAACTTAAATTGAGAGTATAATATTGAAGATATTAAGGTGATTATAAAAATCTTTAAATATTTATAAAAAAAAATTTTTTATTTTTACAATGAAAATGTAAAGTTTTATTTAAACTATATAAATAGAAATATTAATGATTTTATTCACTATAAATTAAGTTAGCAGCTTAATTACATACATATATATATATATTTCTAATTGGAATTAAATTCAATTTTATCATTAACAGTGATATACCTCTATTTGGTTTCAATTAATAAATAAGGAGTATAAACTCTATCTTTTAAGTCGAAATTAAATGCAAATTGCTTCTTATTTAAGATAAATTGAAAATTCAATAATATTTGAATGCAAATCAAATGTTTTAATAAACTATAATCCTTAATTTGTTCAGTTTAATATATTTTGATTTCATTCATGATAAATTCCTAATAATAAAATTATAATAAAAAAAAAATTAATTTTAAATCAGGTAATAAAATTAACATAAAAAAAAGTAGGGATTATAGGGAAAATTAAAGTAATTTCTACATCAAAAATTAAAAAAATTACTGTAATTAAGAAAAAATGTAAAGAAAATGGAATTCGAGATAAAGATTTAGGGTCAAATCCACATTCAAATGGGGAACATTTTTCTCGGTCTAGAAAAGATTTTTTTGAAATAATAAATGAAATAAATATGAAAATATTAGATAGAATAATTATAATAGATGATATTATTATTAATAAGTTAATTATTTATATTAATAATAAATTAAACTTTTTGATTGGAAGTCAAATATACTAAATATATTATATAAATAATTAATTTCCTCATCAATAAATAGAAATATAAAGTAAAAGTCATACTACATCAACAAAGTGTCAATATCATGCAGCTGCTTCAAAGCCAAAATGATGAGTATTAGAAAAATGTTTATAAAAATGTCGAATAAAACAAGTTAATAAAAAAATAGTTCCAATAATAACATGAATACCATGGAATCCTGTTGCTATAAAAAATGTTGATCCATAAATTCTATCTGCAATTGTAAAAGGAGCTTCAATATATTCATAAGCCTGAAGGATTGTAAAATAAATTCCTAATAAGATAGTAATAAATAAACTTTGGAAGGTTTGAGTAAAGTTATTTTCTATTAAGGCATGATGAGTTCATGTGACAGTAATTCCTGAGGTAATTAAAATAATAGTATTTAATAATGGAATTTGGAATGGATTAAATGGTACAATGTTTATAGGGGGTCATATAGATCCAATTTCGATATTAGGCGATAAACTTCTATGAAAGAATGCTCAAAAAAATGAAATAAAAAAAAAAATTTCTGATACAATAAATAAGATTATTCCTCATCGAAGACCTTTGGTTACTAAAATTGTGTGTTTTCCTTGATATGTTCTTTCACGGCAAATATCTCGTCATCATTGATATATTGTTAATAGAATAATAATATATCCTAGAATAAATAAATTTAATCTAAAATTATGAAATCATTTCACTAAACCTGTAACTAAAGTTATTACTCCTATAGCTCCAGTTAATGGTCAAGGTCTATAATCTACTAAATGATAGGGATGGTTATTATTAAGGGTCATTTGTTAATTAATTGATTTCACTAGAATAAAGAGTTCTTAAAATAGTAATAACATAAGATTGGATAATTGCAACAGCAGATTCTAAAATTAATAATAGAATTTGAATAAAAATTAAAATAATTAAAAAATAATTAGATATATTAGTTCCAGTATTTCTTAATAAAGTTAATAATAAGTGACCTGCGATTATATTAGCTGTTAATCGAACAGCTAGAGTTATTGGACGAATAATATTTCTAATTGTTTCAATTAATACTATAAATGGTATTAAAATAGTTGGGGTTCCTTGGGGGATTATGTGAATAAATATATGTTGAGTATTATTAGTTCATCCATAAATTATAAATCTTAATCATAATGTCAAAGATAAAGTTAAAGAAATATTTAAATGTCTAGTTCTAGTAAAAATATAGGGGAATAATCCTAGAAAATTATTAAATAAAATAAAAAAAAATAAGGAGATAAAAATAAAAGTTGATCCATTATAACTATTAGGTCCTAAAAGAGTTTTAAATTCTTCATGTAATTTTGATGAAATAAAGTTTCATAGGATAAAATGACGATTAGGGATTAATCAAAAAGAATAAGGAATAAATATTATACCAATAAAAGTTCTTATTCAATTGAATGATAAGTTAAAAATATTAGTTATAGGGTCAAAAATTGAAAATAAATTATTTATCATTTTCAAGAAAAATTTTTTAGGGGGGTAATTTTATTATTATTATTATTAAAATTTTTATAATTAAAAATGAAATAATTTATAATATTAAAAATAACAAAAATTATTAAAAAAAAAATAAATGAAATAATTCAGTTAATAGGTATTATTTGAGGAATAAAAGAATATTACTATAAAAGTAATAATTTAAATTTGACATATTTATGTTATAAATTAACTAATTCTTTCATTAGAAGTAGATGCTAATTTACTATACGATGGTTTAAGAGACCAATACTTGCTTTCAGTCATCTAATGACGAATAATTATTAATTCAATTAATAAAATTTTTAATTGAAATTCTTTCAATTACAATAGGCATAAAACTGTGATTAGCACCACAAATTTCAGAACATTGACCATAAAAAATTCCTGGTCGATTAATAAAAAATCTTGTTTGATTTAATCGACCAGGGTTAGCATCAACTTTTACTCTTAAAGAGGGGATAGTTCAAGAGTGAATAACATCAGTAGCTGTAATTAAAATACGAATTTGATTATTTATAGGTAAAATAATTCGATTATCTACATCTAATAAACGAAAATTAGAGGAATTATTAAATGAATTAATTATATATGAATCAAATTCAACATTATTAAAGTCTGAATATTCATAACTTCAATATCATTGATGTCCAATAGATTTTAATGTAATTAATGGGTTATTGAGTTCATCTAATAAATATAAAAGTCGTAATGAAGGTAAAGCAATAAAGATAAGAGTAATAGCAGGTAAAATAGTTCAAATTAATTCAATTATTTGTTCTTCTAATAAAAACCGATTAATAAATTTATTGAAAATTAAATTAATTATTAAATAAGACACTAAAATTGTAATTATAATTAGAATAATTATAGTATGATCATGAAAAAAAATAATTTGTTCTATTAAAGGTGAAGCTCTATTTTGATAGTTAAGATTAGATCATGTTGCCATATTCTAAAAAAAGGATAATCCTTTATAAATGGGGTTTAAATCCATTACATGTAATCTGCCATATTAGAAGTTACATAAAATTGGTAATTCATTATATGAATGTTCAGCTGGAGGTAAATTTTGGTATCACTCAATAGAAGAAGATATATTTAATGAAAATAAAATTAATCGTTGATTAATTATTGATTCTCAAATAATAATTACTATTATAATTATTGAAAATAGGGAAATATAAGATCCAAATGAAGAGATAATATTTCAAGAAATGAAACTATCAGGATAATCTGAGTAACGACGAGGTATTCCTGCTAAACCTAAAAAGTGTTGGGGAAAAAAGGTTAAATTAACTCCAATAAATATAGAAATAAATTGAATTTTTAATAAATAAGGATTTATAATTAATCCTGTAAATAATGAGTATCAATGAATAAAACCTCCGAAAATAGCAAATACAGCTCCTATTGATAAAACATAGTGAAAATGAGCTACAACATAATAAGTATCATGAAGAGTAATGTCAATTGATGAATTAGCTAAAACTACTCCTGTTAACCCTCCTACTGTAAATAGAAAAATAAATCCTAATCTTCATAATATTGAAGGACTATAGTTAATTTGAGTTCCATGAAGGGTTGCTAATCAACTAAAAATTTTAATTCCTGTTGGTACAGCAATAATTATAGTAGCTGAGGTAAAGTAAGCTCGAGTATCAATATCTATACCTACGGTAAATATATGATGAGCTCAAACAATAAATCCTAAAAGACCAATTGCTATTATAGCATAAATTATTCCTAAATAACCAAAAGTTTCTTTTTTTCCTCTTTCTTGAGAAATTATATGGGAAATTATTCCAAATCCTGGGAGAATTAAAATATAAACTTCTGGATGCCCAAAAAATCAAAATAAATGTTGATAAAGAATAGGATCACCTCCTCCAGCTGGATCAAAAAATGAAGTATTTAAATTACGGTCAGTTAAAAGTATTGTAATAGCTCCTGCTAAAACAGGTAAAGATAATAATAATAAAAGAGCTGTGATTCCTACAGATCAAACAAATAGGGGTATTTGATCAAAGGATATATTATTAACTCGTATATTAATAATAGTTGTAATAAAATTAATTGCTCCTAAAATTGAGGAAATACCAGCTAAATGTAGGGAAAAAATAGCTAGGTCAACTGAGGCTCCTCTGTGAGCAATATTGGATGAAAGTGGGGGATAAACTGTTCATCCAGTTCCGGCTCCATTTTCTACGATTCTTCTCGAAATTAATAAAATTAATGAGGGGGGAAGAAGTCAAAATCTTATATTATTTATTCGGGGGAAAGCTATATCAGGGGCTCCAATTATAAGAGGAATTAATCAGTTTCCAAATCCTCCAATTATAATAGGTATTACTATAAAAAAAATTATAATAAAAGCATGTGCAGTTACAATAGTATTATAAATTTGATCATCCCCAATTAATGAACCTGGGTTTCCTAATTCTCTACGAATTAATAATCTTAAAGAAGTTCCTACTATTCCTGCTCAAATTCCAAAAATAAAGTATAAAGTTCCAATATCCTTATGATTTGTTGAAAAAAGTCATTTTCGCTTAATAAAATGGCTGAGTATAAAGCGATAAATTGTAAATTTATTAACGAGAAATAATCTCTTTTATTATATATATATATAAGTCTTATATTCAATAATGATATAAAATTGCAAATTTTAAGGTGTAATAAATACTAAGGCTTAAAGAAATTTCTTTATATATAATTTTGAAGACTATTAGTTTATTTAACTTAAAACCTTAAAAAAAAAAGATTCTAATAATTATACCTAATAAAGAAATAAAATTAAAAAAATAAATATAAATTAAAAAATTATTTTTAATAAAAATTTTAAACCATTTTAATTTAAAAGAAAAAAATAATAAAGAAGAATAAATAATACGAATGTAAATAAATAATAAGATTAAGCTTGATATAATAAATATAAATGAAATAATAAAAAAATTATTATTTATTAAATAATTAATAACAATTCACTTAGGAAAAAATCCTAAAAAAGGAGGTAAACCTCCTAATGATAAAAAATTAATTAAAATAGAAATTTTAATTAAAAAATTTATATTAAAAAAAAATAATTGATTAATAAAAAAAATATTGATAATATAAAATAAAAAACATATAATAAATGAAAAAATTGAATAAAAAATAAAATAAATTAATCATAAATTTTCACTAATAATTATTGATGAAATTATTCACCCTAAATTATTAATTGATGAAAAAGCTATTAATTTACGTAAAGAAATTTGATTAAAACTTCCAATAGCCCCAATTAATACATTAAAAATTATAATAATATATAAAAAATTTAAATTAAAGTAATAAGATAGTAGAATTATTGGGGAAATTTTTTGTCAAGTTATTAAAATAAAACAATTAAATCATGAAAGACCTTCTATAATATTGGGGAATCAAAAATGGAATGGAATTGAACCTATTTTTATAAGTAAAGAAGAATTAATAATAATAGAAAAAAAATTATTAAAAAAAAAATTTTTTATTAAAAATAATCTTAATAAAATAAAAAATAAAAAATTAATTGAAGCAATTGATTGAGTTAAAAAATATTTTAAAGAAGCTTCTGAATTTAAAAGATTATTGGGGGTGGTAATAAGGGGGATAAATCTTATTAAATTAATTTCTAAGCCAATTCAACATCCTAATCATGAATTAGCAGAGATAGAAATTAAGGTTCTAAAAATTAAAATAAATAAAAAAAATATTTTATTAGAGTTGAATATAAAGGTAATAAAAAATAAGAATTAAAAAAATTCTAAAATGAAATTTATTCATATTATAAAATTATATTTTAGTGTAAGATGCACTGTAATTTTTGAAATTACTAGGTATAGTTTAATTCTATAAAATATAATAAAGGTAAAAGAAAAATTACATAATTTATTCTATCAGAATAATCCTTTAATCAGGCACTTTATTAATTTAAAAAAAAGGGATTTCCTTTATATTTGAGGTATGAACCCAAAAGCTTATATTAGCTTATTTTTAA